GTGAATCGAAATAGAGAAAAGAAAATAAGGGTGTGGATAAATGGAAGGGTGAGAGAAAGAAAGAAAAAGAATATTGATGATATCTAATTCCAATATGTAATATGTAAGGTCTATGAGTCATCTCATAAAAAAGTGCACTGTAATAAAGCATCAATACGGATTCATCCATAATAAAACGAATCTGTACATAGAACAAAACAAAAAAATCAAGAGCTTCGAGCCAATAAAGACTGAGAAGATTGACTCAAGAACAAATTTCATTACGAGCTCCATTGCAGAATTCAGACCTAACCATAAAGTAAGAAGCGATGGGAACGACGGAACCTGTGGATCTAAAAGATTCTATTGAAAACGAATTCTAATGATTCATTGATCTGGATGGCGGAACGGACCAGAGACCAATTCATCTATTCGAAAAAGTTATAAACTATTGCTACAACCGAAATATAAATTGAATTGAAAGAGTAAATATTCGCCCGCGAAAACTTTATTTTCTTGGATTGCTAAATTTGGGTCAATTAAATATGATAATACGGTTAAATTAAAGGGTAAAACAAAAAAAAGATTCATTTTAACATTATCAAAACCAATACTATATTATATAGTTATAGACATATATATTTATATATATATAGTTATTTTATATGTTTAGCTATCTATATAAACAAGATACAAATTACTAATCGATTTGATATAGATTAGACGAAATCCATACTTCGGCGTATTACTTATACTTATTAAATACATGTATATCTTAATTCAAATTATATTATATCTGAATTTCATTAAAATTCAATATTTTTGAATCCCTTTATTCGCGAGGAGCCGGATGAGAAGAAACTCTCACGTCCGGTTCTGTAGTAGAGATGGAATTCAAACCCAACCATCAACTATAACCCCAAAAGAACCAGATTCCGTAAACAACATAGAGGAAGAATGAAGGGAATATCTTATCGAGGTAATCAGATTTGTTTCGGTAAATATGCTCTTCAGGCACTTGAACCCGTTTGGATGACATCTAGACAAATAGAAGCAGGTCGACGGGCAATGACAAAAAATGTGCGCCGCGGTGGAAAGGTATGGGTACGCGTTTTTCCAGACAAACCGGTTACACTAAGAACCGCAGAAACACGTATGGGTTCGGGTAAAGGAGATCCTAAATATTGGGTAGCTGTTGTTAAACCGGGTCGAATACTTTATGAAATCGGTGGAGTAACAGAACATATAGCCAGAAGGGCTATTTCAATAGCAGCGGCCAAAATGCCTATACGAACTCAATTCGTTCTTTCGGGATAAAATTTTTAAATGCAAAAGCAAAAGAAATAGGTTTTGGGGATAAAAAAAAATCGCAGGTGCGGGTTTAGTTTTTTGGACAAACAATATTTCTTTTTTTCTTCGCCCTTTACTTTTACTTTGCATTTTAAAGAACAAATAAAAGCATTTTAAAGAACAAATAAAAAAATGATATGATTCAGCCCCAGACCTATTTGAATGTAGCGGATAACAGCGGGGCTCGAGAATTGATGTGTATTCGAGTCATAGGAGCTAGCAATCGTCGCTATGCTCATATTGGTGACGTTATTGTTGCTGTGATCAAAGAAGCAGTTCCAAAAATGTCGATAGAAAGATCAGAAGTGGTCAGAGCTGTAATTGTACGGACTTGTAAAGAACTCAAACGCGACGACGGTATGATAATACGATATGATGACAATGCTGCAGTTGTCATTGATCAAGCGGGAAATCCAAAAGGAACTCGAGTTTTTGGTGCGGTTGCAGAGGAATTGCGACAGGTCAATTTTACTAAAATAGTTTCATTAGCCCCCGAAGTATTATAAAATGAGACCATAATATGGTTAAGGTCATATTCATGACCATTTTTTTTTTATTTAAAATAGACTTGTTTGAGGCCAAGAAATGCCCCTTATATTGGTTGCCAGATGGCACTGAAACAGGGCTACAACGCGAGCCTGACACCGTATTGTTTGGAGCGGTATAGTTGCAAAGTGTATCAAGCATCACTTCGCAACAAGTCATTTTTGGTCGGGAAAATGTAAGGGCGAAAGTGCCTCGAGGCAGATCTCAAAGATCCGCAGCGAAAGACTCCAGAGTTTTTGGAAAAATACCAAAACTTAATTACAGAGTGAAGATTAGCAGTTTTTAGAAGGCTGTGGAAGACAATCAAAGAAAGGCCTAAACAACTTCCTGATCTAGATCCGCGGTTCGAGAGTGATTCTGCTTGTATTCATCGCAGCCCCTTGGTTGATGAAGATATTTTTATTGTTATAGATTTTCTACACTTTGACACAGAGCGCGGGTACCGTGTGGGGGCTCGGGAATGCTTGAAAGAGCGTCGTTCTTAATTTTTTAGAACTGCATTTTTTAGGGCGTAACTCCATGATTTGAGATTACCCTACCGACCGAATTTTATAGGAGTAATCTGGTTAGGATCGATCTAAACCATCCCATTATGTATATGATTCAACATGCCAACTATTAAACAACTTATTAGAAATACAAGACAGCCAAAAAGAACTGTCACAAAATCCCCCGCTCTTAAGAGATGCCCTCAACGTCGAGGAACGTGTACTAGGTTGTATGTGCGACTCGTTCAGATCATGAGCTAGAACAAAGGAAAGAGGACAATTTTCCAGTATCAAAGATCAGTACCGGTGAATAGGATAGAATGGAAAAATGAACTCCATTTACTATCTAAAAATCCGAAAATTGATCGTATGCCTTTCATTGTGTATGAAATTTATGGTTTCCACTGGTGTAAATCCAATCACCTCAATTTAAGAATTCTCCATTGGTAGCAAATGGTTGCCCATTAAGCGGAGTAAATCTTGGTTAAAATTTAAAAAACAGAAAGATTAGGCCGCCCTCTTGCAAGAACGGACTAACAGGGTCAGCTACCCAGCCAACCCTCATAATTAAATACCGTTACTGTATAGATAGATCTCGTTGTGAAAGACCTAGTTACTGGATAATTCATGGGTAGAGCCAAAGAATGTGAACTATACAAGTTACCAATAACATTGATTAAATGAAGTTAAAGGCTCCGGTGTATAGAGAAGACCTCACCGTTTAAGAAGTAACCATAGAAACGATGGAATCCACTATTTCTTTATAATTTATATTTATTATTATATTTTTAATACCTAGTAGAATACAATTTCGGATTTCGGGGTGAAATGCCTAGAAAAAAGAAAAAATCGTGGTCGGGAAGGTTATAGTAGCCAAAGCCGTTGGAATTTTGAGTTTATACATTGGAAAAACCTGTTGTGTTATTAATAGACTAGGAAGGGGGAAAAAGAATAACTGCAAGAAAGTAAATAAATTAGTTATTCGGCACAATTTCATTTATGCGTATTCAATGACCAGAATTAGACGAGGATATATAGCTCGGAGACGTAGAATCAAAAAGCGTTTATTTGTATCAAGCTTTAGGGGAGGTCTTTCAAAGCGTACTCGAAGTATTACGCAACAAGAAAGAAGAGCTTTGGCTTCGTCTCATCGGGATAGGAATAGGCAAAAGATAAATTTTCGTCGTTTATGGATCACTCGAATAAATTCAGTAATTCGCGAGGGGTGGGTATCCTATAGTTATAGTAGATTAATCCACGATCTATACAAGAGACAGTTGCTTCTTAATCGTAAAATACTTGCCCAAATAGCTATAGCAAATAAAAATTGTCTTTATTTTATTTCCAATGAGATCATAAAAGAAGTAAATTGGAAGGAATCTGCCGGAGTAATTTAAATGGAGTTCCCCGGAGAATGAACTCCGGGAAAGTAGAGAAAAAATGAATAAAATATGAGAAAATAAAATAAAGTAGTCAAAAGAAATATGAATCAACACATTCGATAAAAAATTTTGAGTTTGACTTCTTACCCGATTTTTTATTTGTTTTTGTCTTACGACACGATAATCAAATCCGGATTGTCGGATTTTTCGAACAAAGCATCAATCTGCGCTTGAGTTCGGGTGTGAATTTTTATTCAAGTGAAGAAAGAGTAAGCCTATTTTTTTGTCTCTCGCAATCGCCTTATATTTCTTTTCGTCTCTCACAGTCGACTTCTATTTATTTACGTCTGACTTATATTTCTTTCCGTCTGGCTTATATTTCTTTCCGTCTGGCTTATATTTCTTTCCGCCTGACTTATATTTCTTTCTGGCTATCGCGGTCGACTTGTGTTTTTTTAATTCTTCCTCAGTATTAATAAAAGGTAACAAAGCTAAAATACGAGCTTGTTTTATAGCAATAGTAATTAATCGTTGTTGTTTCAAAGTCAATCTATTTAATCGTCTAGGTAATATTTTTCCTTGGTCACTAATAAATCGACTAATTAAACTCATGTTTCTATAATCAATTCGATCCCCCGGTTGGATCAGGGGCAAACGCCTACGAAAAGATCGCTTGGGTTTAAAAGGTCGCTTGGATTTAAGAAAAGGTCGCTTGGATTTATCCATGGTTTGTTTAGTTTATTCCTTTAAACCGAAAATCCTATTTTGATTGGATCTCTAAAATGAATTAGAATCCATAAAAATAAATAGGATTTGGTTTGTTTCTATTTAAATTATCTTTTATATATAATTAGACTGTCATTTTTCCCCATCCTGTGTAGGGTGCAAGTGCTCGGTTCGAGCTATTTCGTTATCTCCCCGTGAATTGTATGTTTGTAACAATATGGACAGAATTTTCTCAATTCCAATCGATTAGGCGTGTTTTGCCGGTTCTTTTGAGTAATATATCTGGAAATCCCTGTTGATACCTTATTAACACCCTTTCGAACACAAGTAGTACATTCCAAAATAACCGTTATTCGGATATCCTTACCCTTGGCCATGAACCTCCTTTGGCTTTTTAATTTACTCAACCCTTCTCCTTTCGAGCCGAAACGAAGAAGAAGAAAGGAAAAAATAGAAGTTACTAACTTGAAATCAAATTATGCAAAATTTTGCTGCAATCAATCTATTAAAATACGATACAAAGATTTCTAAACGATATTTAAAATCTAAAATCACAGTATTTCAAATCCCAGTACTGTATTTCGTTTAAGTATCTTATATAATACTCTTCCCTAGACCCACATTTTATATTCTACTTCCATTCCTCTATTATTATATAATTGGAATTTGAACCCAAAGCCCACAGCCGTTGAATCCACTTTTATTCTTTCTCTTTCCTCCCTTATTCTAAAAATTAGAAAAAAAGAGAAAAGAGAAATAGAAGGGGAGACTGATTAGTGACAGGTATTTAATTGTATCTCTAATCTTCTTTATTGCTTCCCACGTCAATAACTAGAATGAAAAAAAGGGGAATGTCAACGCATCCGGGAAAAAACGATTAATCTCTATCAATAGACCTGCTAAAGACCCGAACCATAGAGTACTTAGTACCGGTGCCACGGAAAGATATGTTTTTAGATCTCGCATTGAAAATACCCTTCATTTTTTTGAAATACAAAATGATAATACATATATGATCAGATGCATATGTAGTTAAGGACCACTTATAATTGTACTATAATTGTACACGGAATCGCTAATTCAAATTGAAATGTACAATGATCCAGTAAATTTTTATTAAAACATAACATAAAAACGTCCTTTTCTTCCCGAGCATTCCCCAAAAAGACTCATTTAATTTTCCGACGGGTTCCGTTCCATCTTTCATATGGATAAAAGTCTTTTTTTAATGGATAGAAGTATTTTATTAATATTATATGTTAAATGAGACCAATAAAGACGAAATGGACAGAGAAATTGTATATATACATATATATAAACGATGTGGAAAACAAGACAGGAATTCTCTACAATGATGTAGACTAATTGGAGGGATGTAGCGCAGCTTGGTAGCGCGTTTGTTTTGGGTACAAAATGTCACGGGTTCAAATCCTGTCATCCCTACCTAGTACTGCTCCCTCGAGCAGTAACGAGGGATTCGGTGAAATCGATTCAAATTGGACATATATAATCTTTCATTCTTATGATACTATATAGTATATGCATACAAGATGTATTGAGTTTACAAAAAGAATCCAATACTTTTCTTTCCAGTCTTATCTTTTTGGATAAGAAAGCGCTCTTAGTTCAGTTCGGTAGAACGTGGGTCTCCAAAACCCGATGTCGTAGGTTCAAATCCTACAGAGCGCGATTCCGTTCTTCTTAGATTGAAATAGCTTCACTAACTTGAACAGCAATCTGAATTTGACCTCCCGGATATTAAAGAACGGAGGAGGTCAATCAAAAAACACGATGTTAATTAATCAAAGGTCCAACCGATCGCCGCGCCTGTATTGTAAATATGCAGTTACAAATAATCCAGCCAAAGTAATAGGAATTAGGCCTAACACGATTCCAAATAGAAAAACTTCAATCATTTCAATTTGTTTGAAAGGATAAAAAAAGAGGTAATATCTATACCTAAATATTAATCCGAATTACCATCAATCTCAATGACCAAGAATTGTCAATTGACACGGTAAGTAATTATAGAGTACACAGAATTTCGCGGAAAGATTTCTTTTTTTGAGTTTTGTGCAGTTCAAATATGAATTTCAAATAAGTCGTATTTTGCTCAGCCCGATATATAAAGCTGAGGTTATAGTTAAAGCCGCTAGGAGAAAACCGAAGTAACTGGTTATAGTAGGCATGAAGGAGCTAAACGAAATATGGTCTTTTTAGACATATGTTTATAAAAAAGCACTTACCTAAGTTTCAATTTTTGAAAAATAAAAAGAGGAGATAAACAAAAATACCAATTGAAAATTTTTGATTCATCTATCATTATAGATAATACTAAAAAAGATAAAGTGACAAGCATATAAAAAGAAATTGTTTAATCATCTACGACATCTACCCATCCTGTGCTTGCAATCAACGGATTGATTGAGCAATTCTTGAGTAAATTATCAACTCAACTTATAAAGAAATAATAAGAACTGAGTTGCGTAACTTCATTAAAAAACGAAACTCTTTTTGAATCATTAAGGAATAAAATTAGAAAAGCATTTCTATTTTGATCCTTTCTGTTATTTTTTAATTAGATCGAATCTATTTTATATTTTAGAGCAAAGAGTAATCATATCAAACTTTTACTTTAATTTTAACTCATTACATATTAGATTCTGTAATCGGTTCATTCACATAATATTTTGAATGAATGAGAAGAAAAAAGTTATCACACGATCACTCGAAAAATCAAATCGTTATTTTGGTTCAACTAGATTCCAAGACCCGTAGTATAAAGCCTCATCTTTGTAGTTAGGTCAAGAAATAACCGGGGTATTTCGATCTAATACAACAATGCACGCATCACCATTAGTGATTACAATTATTTAATTCTTTCTTTTTTCCAATACAATTTAATACTCTTACTTGTTAATGGACGACTAACTAATTCCTTAAAATGAAAAAAGGATTCCAACAAAAACCGTTTCTACAACTACGAAAAAGAAGATTTATAGATCTCGCACCTACTTAAAATTGTGGGA